TTTTCCTGACCGAGTCAATAAAGTTATGAAAGATTTTGATTTATTTATCTCTTATTTTATATATAATGGATTTACCTGGACTAATACATGATTTTCTTTTAGTCTTTCTGGGATTGGGTCTTATATTAGGGGGTCTGGGAGTAGTATTACTTCCCAATCCCATTTATTCTGCCTTTTCGTTGGGATTCGTTTTTGTTTGTATATCTTTATTCTATATTCTATCGAACTCCCATTTTGTAGCTGCTGCGCAGCTCCTTATTTACGTAGGAGCCATAAATGTTTTAATCATTTTTGCTGTGATGTTCATAAATGGCTCAGAATATTCCAAAGATTTCCATCTTTGGACCGTGGGAGATGGAGTAACTTCCGTGGTCTGCACAAGTATTTTTGTTTCACTAATTACTACTATTCCAGATACGTCATGGTACGGGATTATTTGGACTACAAAAGCAAACCAGATTATAGAGCAAGATCTGATAAGTAATAGTCAGCAAATTGGGATTCATTTATCAACAGATTTTTTTATTCCGTTTGAATTCATTTCAATAATTCTTTTAGTTGCGTTAATCGGCGCAATTGCTGTAGCTCGTCAATAATAACTTTTTAGAACTGGAAAAACCTTGTTATGAGCTATCACATGCATTTCCTTTTTTCTATTTGATTTTGTATATAAAATAGAAATTCTTTATTCATTCGATATATTCCCAATATATTCCTTTACTCGTTATAGTCTAGTCAATCCAATTGGTTAAATTGTTGTTCATATTGAAACGAATCGAGATTGATAAGGAGTTGGTTAATGATGCTCGAATATGTACTTGTTTTGAGTGCTTATTTATTTTCTGTCGGTCTATATGGATTGATTACAAGTCGAAATATGGTTAGGGCTCTTATGTGTCTTGAACTTATATTAAATGCCGTTAATCTCAATTTTGTAACATTTTCTGATTTTTTTGATAGTCGTCAATTAAAAGGAGCCATTTTCTCTATTTTTGTTATAGCTATTGCAGCTGCCGAAGCAGCTATTGGACTCGCTATTGTTTCGTCAATTTATCGTAACAGAAAATCAACTCGTATAAATCAATCGAATTTGTTGAATAAGTAATATTATAATGTAAATTAGAATTTTCATAAATGAATTCAAATTTGCATGTCTGCCACCAAAGATATGATCATGTTATCACAAAGATAAGAAATCAAAGTATTTTGGCACCGTCAATCCAGAAGTAGATTAATAAAAAAAACTCGGGGAACTCATCGATTCATCTAGTACTAGTATTTAAATATATAATTCATTTATCAATTTACTAGATTGAAACTTTATCACGTTCAAAAATGGATAGATCCAATGTCGCATTCAGTAAAGATTTATGATACATGTATCGGGTGTACTCAATGTGTCCGAGCCTGTCCCACGGATGTATTAGAAATGATACCTTGGGACGGATGTAAAGCCAAACAAATAGCTTCTGCTCCAAGAACAGAGGATTGTGTCGGTTGTAAGAGATGTGAATCCGCCTGCCCAACAGATTTCTTGAGTGTTCGGGTTTATTTATGGCATGAAACAACCCGCAGCATGGGTATAGCTTATTAATACGTTACAGAAACCCCTAGTCCATTTTTTTTTACCGCCAAAACCTGTGCTCAAAAATATATTATTTTTGGGCACAGGTTTTTCTGGTCCAAGCGTATCTTGTCTTTACCACGAACAAATTTCCTTGGTTAACAATAATTGTAGTTTTACCAATATTTGCGGGTTCCTTAATTTTCTTTCTTCCCCATAAAGGAAATAGGGTAATTAGGTGGTATACTATATGTATATGCATGTTAGAACTTCTTCTAACAACCTATGCATTCTGTTATCATTTCAAATTGGACGATCCATTAATCCAACTAGTAGAGGACTATAAATGGATCAATTTTTTTGATTTCCGTTGGAAATTAGGAATAGATGGGCTGTCCATAGGACCCGTTTTATTAACGGGATTTATCACTACTTTAGCTACTTTAGCGGCCTGGCCTGTTACTCGGGATTCTCGATTATTCCATTTCTTGATGTTAGCAATGTACAGTGGTCAAATAGGATCATTTTCTTCTCGGGACCTTTTACTTTTTTTCATCATGTGGGAATTAGAATTAATTCCGGTTTATCTACTTCTATCCATGTGGGGAGGAAAGAAACGTCTCTACTCAGCCACAAAATTTATTTTGTACACGGCAGGGGGTTCCATTTTTCTCTTAATGGGAGTTCTGGGTGTTGGTTTATATGGTTCTAATGAACCAACATTAAATTTTGAAACATCAGTTAATCAGTCGTATCCTGTGGCTTTGGAAATAATATTCTATATTGCATTTTTTATTGCTTTTGCTGTCAAATCACCGATTCTACCCCTACATACATGGTTACCAGATACCCACGGAGAGGCGCATTACAGTACTTGTATGCTTCTAGCCGGAATTTTATTAAAAATGGGAGCGTATGGATTGATTCGGATTAATA